TTCCTGAACTACTTCTTCTGTATCGGGGATCGTCGAAATAAGCAAGAATACTATTTCTACGTAAAATCCCATTTATGGGTATTTCAATCGAGATACCAGAACGGGGCATTAGTTCTTTCTCCCGTTCTTGATCATATTGGAATGGGATGATGAATCTATTTCTTCGCCTTTTCGCCAATAAATCAGAATTCTCGTGGAGAATGGCAGGATATAGGAAATTCCAATGACCATTAGATATGATTCGATCAGGTCCTGAATAATCAAGAATCCCCTGCCCTTTTTTACTGGAAGGATCCGAACTAAACAATTTGTGTCTCACTCGATCATTAGTCACTGAGAGGTCAGAAATATATCTCCGTTCGACAGAAAGAGAATGAAGATTCATTTGATCTTGATCCTTGTGGAGCGAAAAAGTGACTATACTGGATCTGCACGGACCTCCTGATAATATCCATAAATGACTTGTTTTTGGTAAGAGATGAACATTACCATATCTATATTCAGGCGCATGGTACACATCGGTACTCCAGTGCATTTCTCCCTCTGAGTCAGAATAAATATGTTTTCGAACCCTCTCTTTAAAATTGAAAGTGGATGTTCCAGCGCGAATCTCAGCAATCACTTGTTCTGATTCTACATATTGATCGTTTTGAACTAAAAGAAAACTTTTTGGTGGAATATTCACATTATGTAGAATATCCTGACTCTCAATAGTTACATACAGGTCTCTATAACATAGAAAAGCAGGATGTCCATGACGTGTACGTGTGGGATGAACCAAATCCTCATTGAATTTTATTTTTCCATTAGAAGGAGCTCGTACATGTTCTGCAGTACCACCTGTAAATACTCCACCGGTATGAAAAGTTCTTAATGTTAGTTGAGTCCCGGGTTCCCCAATTGATTGACCTGCAATAATACCTACTGCTTCTCCCAATTCGACCAGGTCGCCATGAGTGGGACTCCGACCATAACATAATCTACAGATCCAAGATGTACTCCTGCAAATAAAGGGGGTTCGAATATATATTGATTGTGCTCGAAAGGTTATGAATCGATTGACAAGTCCAATACCAATATCTTGATTTCGAGTGGCAATGCATCGTAGACCCATATATATATCGTCTGCTAATACACGACCAATTAGTGTTTGGATCCAAATTTTTTCCGTCATCCCATTTCGAGGACTCACGGAAATACCTCGGATAGTGCCACAATCTGTTCTACGCACAACAATGTGTTGAACTACTTCAACAAGTCTACGCGTGAGGTATCCAGCATCTGATGTTCGTACAGCAGTATCCACAACTCCTTTTCGGGCTCCGTAGCAGGAAATTATATATTCCGTTAAAGAAAGTCCTTCGCGTAAATTGCTTTGAATGGGTAAATCAATCATTTGTCCTTGGGGGTCCGACATTAATCCTCTCATACCTACTAATTGGTGTACCTGAGATGCATTTCCTCTAGCTCCCGAAAAGGACATTATATGGACTGGATTAGAAGGATCAGTCATCCTAAAATTAGGATGCATTTCTTGTCTCAAATATTCACTTGTAGCATACCATATCTCAATGGATTGACGCAATTTTTCTACCGCGTGTACATTCCCATAATGATGGTGCTTTTCTAAAATCAAACTTTGTTGTTCAGCATCTTGGACTAGCCATCCCTTAGAAGGTATTGTTAAAAGATCATCAATTCCTAATGAAATGGATGTAGCAGTGGCTTGCTGGAAACCCAGAGTCTTTACTTGATCCAGGATGTGCGATGTATATGCCATTCCGAAGTGATCTATTAATCTACTAATAAGTCGTTTCATGGCAGTTGCATCTATCACTTTATTGTGAAAAACCAGATCGGCCCGTTCTGCCATAAGTACCTCCATATTCCGCTGAGTAGGATTCGACAATGGGTTTGAGTCAGTGATTTGAAGACTTCCTTTCCTCGATCTTGATTCACGTAGAAATTCAGGAATTATGATACCGGTTGAGCCGTAGAGAACCGAATTCCCACGGTATCACATAATTACTTAGCTTAGGTATCGTATGAGTAGGCCCGACAAAACCCTTGTATGGCTTCTTCTATTTCTCGATAAAAAGAAATATGACCAACAGTTGTTCGAATGTATATACAAAGGATTTCTTTTTTTACACTTCTTACTATTAGATAGTGCCCATAAATCTCATGATAGGTACCCAAAGATTCATATTGAACTTCGATGGGAACTTCTCTTGAGGCAATGACACGTTGATCGAGTCGCCACCGGAGCCACAAAGGACTATCTAAATTGATTCGTTTCTGCCGATAAGCTCCAAGTGCATCATAGGAACTACAAAAATAGGGTTCTTTCTCTTTCGTATACTTATTATCGTCAACCGTTTCATTTTGATAGTTTCTTCGATTACATGGATTATACCTATTTGAACAAATACCTCGACGATTCCCGATCGTTAATATATAGAGTCCAATAAGCATATCTTGAGTTGGTACGGAAATGGGA